CTTATTCTATTTTTTTTTCTTATTTCTTATTCTATTTTTTTTCTTATTTCTTAATTTCTTATTAATTTAATAAAAATTAATAAAAAAATAAAGTAAAAGCGGGTAGCGGGAATCGAACCCGCATCGTTAGCTTGGAAGGCTAGGGGTTATAGTCGACGTTGATTCATCATTTTTAACGTCTCTAATTCAAAACTGAACGTGAAACTTTGGTTTCATTCGGCTCCTTTATGGAAGATGTATAAATTCCTATATTAAGACATGAACGAAAAAAAAAATTCCACCCATAACATCTATGTCAGCTTTTCTGTCTGAATGTATTCAGAACAACCCGCTTTCTAGATGATCCCTATAGAAAAGAGGGGGATTATATTATAACAACCTTTCTAGTTACTTCGTTCTCTATTTCTATGTGAGAGAATCCTTAGGAAAAGCATTTTGTTTCTACCGAGCTAAAACAATTTGTCGATGTCTCTAGTAAACCAAAGTCATTGTTTAATAGCCATTTTGCTTCAATTTCCGTAATACAAATTCCAAATTAAAGATTTAGTTACGATTAGAAAGCCACTTTCTATCTTTATCCATGGATCCTTTACTCATACTTATTCAATTAGAAGTATTGATCTAATTAAAAAAAAAAAAATTATGTTTCGTAATCTCATAATCCAATTTTTCAATTTTTAATTGATTCTTGGATACAAATCACGAGAATGTATATTCTTCCTCGAATTTTTCATTGAGAGGTAAAGGATTAAATCCTTTTAAGAAATAAAGTTTTTGGTCGGAATGAAATATTAATCAAACCGAAAGACCCCTTAACTATATAAAGGGTTATAGAACGAATCACACTTTTACCACTAAACTATACCCGCTACAATCCGATTATTGTATATAAATGAACCTTTTGTCGAACAAGAAAATGGGTCGTAATAAAAAGTTAAAAGAGTAAAAAGAAAGGATAGGATCATAAAATAATCATGAAAATTAGAGCGTTTACGTGTTGTATCAGAGAACCCAATGAGATTCGGAAAAGAGAATTCATTAAATTTCAATAACTAAAACTAAATAACAAGTGTTTTTTTGCCGGAGGTTTTTGACCTAGACGTCTCGACAAAACTACTTAAGCCATAACATACATGAAAATGTATTGTGCAAGAATCCACAGCTCCCTTTTTGTTATTTATTTACTTTAACTAAAATAAAAGGAATAAAGAATAAATATAAAAAATTAAGATAAGAAACGACACTTTGATTCGATATCATTTGATTCTATATCATAGAAATCAAAAGATTTTTTATTTTTCCAATCGTAATAACAAGCAAGTATTTTAGTTTTCAAATAAAAAAAATTATTTATGATTCGTTGGAACAATAAATGGCGGGCCCGGCCTGGTCAGTACTTAGCCGGGCCGTGGAACTAAAAAGCACTCTCGGATGAAAAAAAATATTATATATTATGAAGGGCTCTTTCAATCCTTATTTTTTATAATGTAACATAGTATTATCCTTTTTCAATTGGGAGGAGAGATGGCTGAGTGGACTAAAGCGTCGGATTGCTAATCCGTTGTACGAGTTTTTCGTACCGAGGGTTCGAATCCCTCTCTTTCCGTTTTTGTTGATGACTTGGTATTTTCTTTCGAATTTTTCGCGAGCTCTTTTTTTTTTTTTAGTTAAAAATGTGTAATAGATAAAATCCTACTAAGAACATTTTAAAATCAAGCAAGGAAAACAAAAACCTTATCTTTTATTCTTCACGTCCAGGATTACGTCCTGGATCATTAGACAGGAATCCGAAAATAAAGAGAGAAACAAAGAATATCACTACCGTGTAAACAAATAGTTTGAGAGTAAGCATTACATAATCTCCAAGATTTTTTTTAGTAAAAAAGAGAATAGATTCTCCGTTTTTATACCGCATACCCTACTATTTTTATTTTTTATTTTGACACCAAGAAATAAAGTGGGGTGATCCAGATTTTTCGCGGTTGTACAAGAATTTCAATATTTGAATTGAGGGTGTAAGACTTATCTGATCTTATCAATTCTTTTCTTTGAATTTTTTTTTTTTCAATAAATCATGAATTTGTCTAGACATTATTAAATTAAAGATATCATCGAAAACTTACAGCAGCTTGCCAAACAAAGGCTAAGAGAAAAAAAAACAGGGGTATTACTGGCATAACATCTACGATTGGATTTAAAAAAGCGTAGGCCTCGGGCAATTTGGCGACGAAAAAACTACTTGAATAAAGAGCAGAATTAAGACAGATACAGATCAAACTAAATATATTAAGCATAACAAACATTTTGTTCTTGAGGATAATTGTATTTTATTTATTTTGATTGAGTTATTAATAAATATTGAGTTATTAATAAATTGAGTTTTTTTTTATTTTATTATTATAAATATGTTATTATTCATAGAAAAGAAAAATGAATAAAAAGAAAATAAGATAGACCAAAAAACTTTCTTTGATTTGAACTCACCCAATCAAAAATTCTTCAATTCTCAAATCAAAAGAGAATAGAATAAACCATACTTTCATACAATATCTTAATTGAATTATATGTAATGATCAATAAATTCCGTTTAATTCTACGTCTACATGTATAAAAATTCTAGTAATCTATTTTATAGATAATAGATATTTAGACTTGAGTTGACGAACAACCAGTACCAATATTAGTGTTTATTAGTGTCGACTAGAAATGGGGCGTGGCCAAGTGGTAAGGCAACGGGTTTTGGTCCCGCTATTCGGAGGTTCGAATCCTTCCGTCCCAGAACATACCTGACCCACGATCATTTTATTAATCTATAATTTTATTAATCTATAATAAAAAAGAAAATATATATCTATATCATAATCTATATCATAATAAAATATATCAAAATAAAGATTGTCTTTTCGACCAGTCTTCCGTTTAAGAGTATAATATTGTTATAGAATGTGATTCTTATTTCTTTTTTTTTTTTTTTTTTATTATTAATCATATCTTTTTCACAAATTTAATCGAGTTCAAATAACACGCATATGAAACGAAATTTTGATTTGTTAAATATTACTGATTTTACAATATGAAATATGAAAAAATAACAACCTAAATCTTCAATCTTTCCTTACATCAGTCTTTTTTTTTTATTAATCATTGATGGTTTAATCCAATATGGATTTATCTTTCTCTTAATGATGATAAAAAGCGAATGGTACTTACTATAAAACCTTATGCAAATAATGATATAGGGTAGGAAACTATTCAATCAATTAAATCTTTTTAATGATTTCTTATGAGTTCTTGGTACTCTAAGAAGTGTGAAATTGTTGAATTTATCCTATCACGTTACTTGAAGATAGATATTCAAAATAACTTGTTTATTCGTGTTTATTTATTCATGTTATGTTAGTTATAATTAAAAAAAAATTATAAACAATGGGGTTAAATTGATTGAATTCTTGTTGAGACTTCGTCATACATTATCCATTCTTCATATAGAAGAAAAAAGTATAGATTATTATGTACCGACCGAACCGATGATTATTCACGATTCCATAATTGAATCAATTACATACTGGTTCCAAACTGAAGGAATGTTATGGTAAAACTTCGTTTAAAACGATGTGGCAGAAAGCAACGTGCGACTTGAAGGACATGATCAGCTGTGGATTCTTACATCCACCACTTTTTTATATTATATAGGAACGAAAGTGCTCTTGGCTCGACATCATTTGTTCTGTTCCACTGGAACCCTCATTTTTGAGAGTGTTGCCATGTAAATAGTACACGATGGAGCTCGAGTAGAACGTATTGATTAATTTCTCAAGGGCAAGAATCTAAGGTTAGTATCGATCAATAAATTGGAACAACTTCGTAAGTATATTTTAGATATATAAATCTAAAGGATCCAATTCGATAAAATTTAAAAGTTAATTTTGTTGGAATTGGTAAAACTCTTTTGATCAAATCAAAAGTAAAGTGTATTACGTAGGAATCAACCATTCATACGATTCTTTGATAGAAAGAAATCACAAAAAATGGTATGTTGCTGCCGTTTTGAAACGATTTAAAGATCACCGAAGTAATGTCTAAACCCAATGATTCAAGGCAAAGATAAAGATCCTGGAACAAGGAAATACCGTTTTCAATTGTCTCAACAACCGGATCATATTTAAGAATCAAAATAGATTCTAAAGGAGACAGACAAAAAGGGTTAGAGACCACTCAATAAATTTAATACCTAAAAGGTTTCTTTTGAGTTATTTGAGAGTTATTCAACTTGAGTTATGAGGATACAAATAATTTTTTTTTGGGGGGGGGGGGGGAAGACTAAGAAAAAGTATTTAAACTAAAATCAATAATATAATGAATTTGATGATTTTATGGATCTATTTGATATTATGATTCTATACATAGACATAATTTAGAATTTTCTCGAGCCGTACGAGGATAAAACTTCTTATACGTTTCTAGGGGGGGAGTATTGTTCATCTATCCCAATGAGCCATTTATCGAATCGTTGCAATTGATGTTCGATCCCGACGAGAGGGAAGAGATCTTCGTAAAGTGGGTTTTTATGACCCGATAAAGAATCAAATCTATTTAAATGTTCCTGCTATTCTATATTTCCTTGAAAAAGGTGCTCAACCTACAGGAACTGTTCATGATATTTCAAAAAGGGCGGGGGTTTTTACGGAACTTCGCCCTAATCAACAAATAAAATTCAATTAATGAAAATAAAAAAATGTGGATGATTTGTATATAGCCTTGGATAACCTTTTTGTTTCTTTGCTATTTCCTCTTTTGTTCTATTTATATCATACTAAATTTATTATTGTTACTATAAAAGAGTGTCTTTTATAACGACAAAAATCGATTTATATTTTATTGATATAAATTTTATTGATATATATAAAATAGATAGAAAAAGATTAAGTGAATAAATAAATGAAGTAATCGGGTCTATAAATATAAAATTTTGAGATTACTGTCAATGAGTTAAGGAACAA